ATATGCATCTGATCATATATGTATATGTATTACCATTTTAGATTACAATAAAATATATTACAATAAAAAAAGGAAGGAGATTTTTCAATGCGAGATCTAAAAACATATCTTTCCGTGGCACCAGTATTAAGTACTCTATGGTTCGGGTCTTTAGCAGGTCTATTGATAGAGATTAATCGTTTTTTCCCAGATGCGTTGACATTCCCCTTTTTTTGATTCTAGTTATTGACACGGTACCAAATAACGAAGATTCGAGATACAATTAAATATTTGTGACTAATCCTTCGCGCCCTTTTTTCTCTTTTTTCCCTTTTTCCTTTTAGAATAAGAGGGAGGAAAGAGAAAAAAAGAAAAGGTGGATTCAACAGCTTCGAGACTTGGGTTCAAGTTTGAATTAAATAAATTATTAAATTTAAATAGGGATGGAGGTAGAATAAACAAGGTGGGGTTTAGATCTAGGACAAGACTCTTATACAAGGTACTTAAATGTAAATGAAATACTGTGATTTGAAATAAAGTTTATAAATCATTCTATTTTTTTTTTAGTATATTGATTGCAGCGAAATTTTTCATAATTGGATTTCAAGTTAGTAACTTCTATTTTTTCCTTCCTTTCTTCTTCTTCGTTTCGGATCGAAAATAGAAGAGTTGAGTAAATCAAAAATCCAAAGGGGGTTCATGGCCAAGGGGAAAGATGTCCGAATAACGGTTATTTTGGAATGTACCTGTTGTGTTCGAAACGGTGTTAATAAGGTATCAACGGGTATTTCCAGATATATTACTGAAAAGAATCGTCACAACACGCCTAATCGATTGGAATTGAGAAAATTCTGTCCATTTTGTTACAAACATACGATTCATGGGGAGATAAAGAAATAGATCGAATCGAGCACATGTATGTAACCCTTCGAAGGAAGGGGAAAAAATGACATTCTATATAGAACATAGTTAAATATTCTATATATAACATAATTAAATATAAACAAACCAAATCCTATTTATTCTAATTCATTTTAGATCCGACCGAAATAGGATTTTCGGGATAAGGAATAAACTAAACAAACCATGGATAAATCCAAGCGACCTTTTCTTAAATCCAAGCGATCTTTTCGTAGGCGTTTGCCCCCGATCCAATCGGGGGATCGAATTGATTATAGAAACATGAGTTTAATTAGTCGATTTATTAGCGAACAAGGAAAAATATTATCTAGACGGGTGAATAGATTGACCTTGAAACAACAACGATTAATTACTATTGCTATAAAACAAGCTCGTATTTTATCTTTGTTACCTTTTCTTAATAATGAGAAACAATTTGAAAGAACCGAGTCGACCGCCAGAACTGCGGGTCTTCGAGCCAGAAATAAATAGGCTTACTCTTTCTTCACTTGAATAAAAATTTCAATCCGAACTCAAACGCAGATTGATGTTTTGTTCGAAAAATATGAAAAATGCAGATTTAATTATCGTGTCGTAAGAAAAAAAAGAATCGGGTAAGAATAAATCTTTTTTTTTTTTTGAGTGTGTTCATTCATTTTTACTAATTTTTTATCATATTCATTTTGACTCTACCCTCCCGGAGTTCATTCTCCGGGGAACTCCGTTTAAATTATTCCGGTGGATTCTTTCCAATCTACTTCTTTTATGATCTCATTGGAAATCATATAAAGACAATTTTTATTTGATATACCTATTTGTGCAAGTATTTTACGATTAAGAAGCACCTGTTTCTTATATAGGTCGTGTATTAATCTACTATAACTATAGGATACTCCTATTTCTCGAATTACTGCGTTTATTCGAGTGATCCACAAACGGCGAAAATTTCTCTTTTGCTTATCCCTATCCCGATGAGACGAAACCAAAGCTCTTATTTTCTGTTGAGTAATTGTTCGAGTAAGTCTTGAATGAGCCCCTCGAAAGCTTGATGCAAATAAACGAATTTTTGTTCTACGTCTCCGAGCTATATTTCCCCGTATAATTCTGGTCATTGAATAAATGAAACTTTGACGAATAACTAATAGATTTCCTTTCTTTCAGTTATTCTTTTTCCCTTTCCTAGTCTATTAATAACAAAGCTTTTTTCCAATGTATAAACTAAAAATTCCAATGGCTTTGGCTACTATAACCTTCCTGACCACTATTTTTCTTTTTTCTAGGCATTTCACTTCGAAATAAGAAATTTGATTTTACTAGGTATCAAAATAGAATAAATAAAAAATATAAATGGATAAAGAAATAGCGGCTTCCTTCGTTTCTATGATTACTTCTTAAACGGTGAGGTTTTCTCTATACACCGGAGCCTTTACTTCATTTAATCAATGTTATTGGTAACTTGTATAGTTCACATTCTTTGGCTCTACCCATGAATTATCCAGTAATAGGTCTTTCACGATTAGATCTACTTACACAGTAACGGTATTTAATTATGAAAGTTGGCTGGGTAGCTAACCCTGTTAGTCCGTTCTTGCAAGAGGGGGCCTAAGTTTTCTGTTTTTAA